ATTCTATATGACATAACGAAGTACCATACCACATGAGTGGATATAGAATATACGAATCGGAATATTCCGAATGACTCATGTTATGATCTTTTACATCCTAGGTCTTTCTGTTCCTTCATCTGGCTTATGTTCTTCATGTAGCATTCAGACCGAATGACTCTATGAAATTACGTTGCTACTTACACATAGTACGGGTAACGTAGGAGACATTTCTATTTTTCCCGGGGGAATCCTTAGAATTACCACAGCTTAGCTTTCAATTTGCCTTTGACCATCAAATGAAATGTGAATAATCCGTGTCTTCCCCCTTTTTTTGAAACGAGGAGCGCTTCGTGTTCTGTCGGTGCTTGAAACAATTTTGTCTTCTCCATATTACTATATCTCTAGGGTCAAGAATTTTATATTAGGAACTACTGAACTCAATCACTTGCTGCTGTTACTCTTCAGTTTTCTGTTGAAGTGTATCCTGTAGAGGTACTCAAATTGGATCAGTGATCGATTTCTAGGTTTCGCCATAAACCTAATTGGTTACTTCCAATTACGTAAATCAATAGTTCAAACCGCACTCAAAGGTAGGGCATTTCCCATTTTTATAGGAACTTCTGTACCATAAACAATGGTATCTCCAATTATAGCCCCTCTGGGGTGTAAAATATATCTTTTCTCACCATCCCCATAGTGTATGAGACAAATGTGTGCATTTCGATTAGGGTCGTATTCTATAGTTACGATTCTACCATATATGTCTTTTTCATTGCGTCGAAAATCAATATTACGGTATAGACGCTTATGACCTCCCCCTCTATGCCCTGCGGTAATGATTCCTCTGGCATTACGCCCTTTACCACAATGATGCTGTCCAGAAATCAAACGATTTCGTGAATTGGATTTCACTTGACTGTTTACGGCTCCATTGCGTGTGCTCGGGCTAGAAGTTTTGGATAAATGTATCGCCATGTTATTAAGTGTATTTTTATTTCAGTTCTTTTTTTTTTCTAAGAGGTGGAATAGAATAACCGGGTTGAAGCGTAATGATCATACGTTTGTAATGCATTGTATGTCCCATAATAGGTCGCATTCTTCTACCCTTTCTTGGGAGTCGATGACTATTCATAGCTGTTACCTTGACACCAAAGAAGAGTTCGACCCAATGTTTGATTTCTGTCCTAGTTGATCCTGATTCGACATTCAAAGTATATTGATTTTTTTGGAATAACGAAACACTTTTTTCTGTCAATACTGCATATTTTATTCCATTCATAAATCTATTTGATTCTTTCTTCCCTATGAGTTCTAGTCTCACTAAGAATACTAGTTTTTTTACTGTTCCTATTGACTTTACCACACCAATTTGTTATTATGGATGATGAGATTCCAGTGATAGCGAACAAGTCCAATCCAACCTCTCTTTTTTCTCGGACACATGGTCAGAACTTCGTCTCGATTCAAATACTACTAACTACTACAGAGCAGAAATTCTTGAAATACAAGAAATAATAAAGAAATTCTTAATTTAGAAATTATGAATTATTGAAGTTTAGATTATTCATTCTTGTTAGTAATTCAGTATTCAGGCAAAATTTTATGTGATTCCGTACAAAGTAGGTTCTAACAAATTCTTTCTCAAATATGAATTACTTAATTTGGGCTCCAATTCTTTCTTCTCAGTTACTTCAACCTCTTCTTTCTTCTAAGTTTTATAGGATTCTTTCTTCGAAGTTATTGCGTCTTCTTTCCTCTAAGTGGATGATAAAGTATAAAAAGTTTCTAATCATCATTCTTTTAATCATTATTTTATTTATAATAATAAAAAAAATAATTTCTTGTTTATTCTTGATTGGGGTTTCTGAAAATTTTTTTAGTCCTAATAATCAATCTCAATCTTTTTTCTCGTTTATTCTTGATTTGGTTCTGAATTTCTTCAAGAATAATTCATGATTTACAGTTCTTGAGGATTGCGTCTTTGAAGTTTAGATTCCTCATTTATTTACGTCTCAATTCATCCTATTTCATCCGATGGAGGATGTGATATGGTTGCAAAGGAGAAACTTTTGACAGTTCTAAATAATAATTCTTGACTAAAAATATAGTTTTTTGGGGGGGAGAGATTTCTATTGGCATGCATCCAGTAGGAATTGAACCTACGACTTCGCCAATTATGAGTTGGGCGCTTTAACCATTCAGCCATGGATGCTTCGAAGGAAACCCCCCGCCTTCATGAATAACTAAATTTCAATGGAAGTGAAATCTTTTGGCCATAAAGAAATAATAATATAAAGAAATAATAAAATATAACTTTAATAATCAACTTACAGAACAGAAATTTACCATAGGTAATAACAGAACAAGTTGACTTTAATAAATAATCAACTTTAATAAATAATGAACAATAAAGAATTAACTTACAGAACGGAACCGCCGAACGTAAGTCATAACAAAAAAAAAAGAAAAATTTTTCAACCTTAACTTAAAGGAGGGTTATATGAAAAAGAATGAATTAGACTTTTGGATTTTAGAGTTGAGAGAAGTTTGTAGAGAGAGGAAGAATTTTGCCTATTTCTTAGATTCCTGGACGCAATTCAATTCAGCGATATCTGTCATTCACGTTTGTTTGCATCAAGAGAGTTTGATAAAAGTCTTAGACTCCAGAATTTGGAGTATCCTAGTTAAACGCTATTTACAAGGTTTAACCCGAAATATAGATTTCACGATCAAGAATGTAGTACTTTTTGTAGTAGCGATCCTTCTATATCGTATATATAATCGAAGGCTTATCGAAAAAAAAAATCTTTATTTGACATGGCTTCTTCCTATAGAAATCAATTCCGTTGGATCCGGCAATGATACATTGGAAGACTCAAAAGATTGGTTCAATATCAATAGGTTGATTATAACTCGGTTGATTGCTCCGCTCCTGTCTGGTCCAAAAGAAAAAAATATCTCTGAGAGATCCAATTTGATTCAAGTAACGGATTCTAGTCAATTGAAAACATCTTCGGACAGATGGTCAGACCTTCATCTGAATGTGAATCCTAATGAGAAGTCCGCTCAAGATCTTCAATTATTGAAGAAAGAAGAAGGTGTTTCTTTTGTTCTTTCGAGGCAATCGGAAAAGAAAGAAATAGCCAATCTAGTAAAGATAATGATTTATTTACAAAAGAATGTCTCAATTCATCCTATTTCATCCGATGGAGGATGTGATATGGTTGCAAAGGAGAAACTTTTGACAGTTCTAAATAATAATTCTTTTTTGACCAAAAATGAAGAGAGATTTCAAGAAATGTCAAATCTATTTAATCTCTCACTAACTAAGCCGGATCTGGTGTATCGTAATGGATTCTCTTTTTCTATTCGGTCTTCCGACTTGGATGAAAAACAATTTGTAAATGTCAACTCCAGGGATGAATCAAAAAAGAAATCTTTATTGGTTCTGCCTCGGCTTTTTTACGAAGCGAATGAATCTTTTTATCCAAAGATCATAAAAGAATGGGTCCAGACCTCTTGTGGGAATTCTTTTCAAGATAATCGATTCAATCGAAACTTGGAATATGTAATTCAAAGGTATCACAATGATATTCTGAATCATATACCTATAAGGAAACACACGATCAATCAACGTTTCTCAAATTTGAAAAAGAGTCAGAAGAAATGCTTTGATCCTCTTATTTTTATTTATCGAACCGAGAGATCCGTGAATAAGGATCCAAATGCATATAAATACAAATGGTCCAAGGGGAGCAAGAATTTCCAGGAACATTTGGACCATTTCATTTCTGAGCAGAATAGCCGTTTTGAAAAAGTGTTCGATCGATTACATATGAATGCATATTCGATTGATTGGTCTGAGGTTATCGAGAAAAAAGATTTTTCTAAGCCACTTTTTTTCTTTTTGTCCAAGCTTATTCCATTTTTGTATAACTCACTTCCTTTTTTCTTTGTTAGTTTCGGAAGTATGCCCGTTCATAGGTCCCATATCCATATGTATGAATTGAAACGTCTGAATGATGCACTAGCACTGGGCAATCAGTTGTTAGAATCAATAGGTCTGCAAACGGCTCCTTTGAAAAAAAGGAAACCCCAATTATTGGATGACTATTCGACTTCTCAAAAATCCAAATTCTTGATCAATGAAGGAACAATATTCCCATTTTTGGTAAATCAGAGAAAAAATCAAGAGAATTGGCTGAATCCTGTGAAATGTTTTCATAGAAGTTCATTGATTTCCTCTTTTTATAAAGTAAATCGACTTCGATTCTTGAATAATCAATATAACTTCTCTTTTCATTTTCACAAAAGATTCTCGTTTTATGGAGAAAGGTCCTATAAATCTGATTTGATGTATGAACAATTCCTCAATGTCTCGTTCATTCGAAAGAAAATCTTTTCTTTGTGCGGCGATAAAAAAACACATGCTTGTTTGGACAGAGATACTATTTCACCAAGCGAGTTAGAGGTCTCTAACATATTGATACCGAATAATTTTCCGCAAAGTGGTGATGACGGATATGACTTGTACAAATCTTTCCATTTCCCAACTCGCGTTCCTAGATCTAGTTACTCAATCACGGACATTTCTGGAACACCTCTAACAGAGGAAGAAATAGTGAATTTTGAAAGAACTTATTGTAAACCTCTTTCCGCTGTTAATCCGTCTTATTCAAAAGGGAAGAACTTGCATCAGTATCTTGATTTCGATTCAAACATGGATTTGATTAACACTCTCTATTTTGAGAAATTATCCAAAAAGAGGAAACTCACTCTACATATAAAAAAATTGGTTGGAAAAGATTTGGTTGAAAAAGTGCGGCTGTATAGCAAGCTGTACTTTAAAAGAAAGGGTCTTGTTGAAACTCTTTCCACCAAATGGAAGCAAGTAAGCCCGTATATACTAACGTGGTTCCTTACCAGGACAGGGCATAAATATATAAAGTGCCTATTTAGAGATACTTTTTCAGACGTTTTGGCGGCACTAAGGAGGAGTTCTATAGTTAAAAGATTAGTATTTCTTTTTCATCGTATGAAGAGTCTTCCGAAAAAACTAAAACGGGTTCTTTCACGACAGAAGCTTCTAAGTAAGATTTCGAGTCAGTGTTCACAGTATTATTTGATAGAGGTGTCCAAATATCTTTTTCACACAAATAATGAGTCAGGATTCATACTACATCTGAGATCACCAAATATTGATGAGTTCCTGTTTTTAATCCTTTTACTTCTTCTTATTACAGGATATTTAGTTCATACACATATTTACTTTGTTTCTCGATTCTCTAATGAGTTACAGACAGAGTTCGAACAGGTCAAATCTTTGATGATTCCATCCTACATCATTGAATTTCGAAAACTTCTGGATTGGTATCCTACATCAGAACAAAATTCTTTCTGGTTAAAGGATATCTTTCTAGTTGCTCAAGAACAATTAGGAAATTTTTTAGAAGAAAGACGAGGTTTGCCTTCTGGCGGGGACATCCCGAGGGGTGGTGGTTTCGCTTATGGGGTCAAATCCATACGTTCGAAGAAGAAAGGTTTGAATCTCATGGATCTCATAAGTATTATACCAAATCCCATCAATCGAATCGCGTTTTTGAGAAATACGAGACATTTAAGTCATACAAGTAAAGCAATCTATTCATTGATAAGGAAAAGAAAAAAGATGAATAGTGGTTGGATTGATGATAAAATAGAATCCTGGATCTCGAATAGTGATTTCATTGCTGATAAAGAAAGAGAATTCTTGGTTCAGTTCTCTACCTTAACGACAGAAAAAAGCATCGATCAAATTTTATTAAGTCTGACTCATAGTGATCAGTTATCAAAGAATAACTCTGGTTATCAAATGATTGAGCAACCAGGAACAATTTACCTACGACACTTAATTGACATTCATAAAAAGGATCTAATGAATTATGAGTTCAATACATCCTGCTTAGCAGAAAGACGGGTATTCCTCGCTCATTATCAGACAATCACTTATTCAGAAATCCCGTGTGGGCCTAGTTGTTTGAATCATGAGAAACCCTTTTCGCTACGCTTAGCCGCCCTATCCCCTGCTAGTGCTAGGGGTATTTTAGTGATAGGTTCTATAGGAACTGGACGATCCTATTTGCTCAAATATCTAGCGACAACCTCCTATGTTCCTTTCATTACAGTATTTGTAAACAAGTTCCTGGATAACTTTCCTAAGGGTTTGGATATTTATGATGATGATGAGGAGGACGTTTTTGATGAAAGAGAGGGTACCATTTACAGTCTTTTACCTGATAACGAGGGTAGTTGCTATAATTCCGAGAATTTTGAAGGGGATGATCGTGACGATCTCGACCACCTTGATAGCCAGTTGAAGTTTCTAAGTAGCGAGGATCCGGTATCTAGCATTATAACGGAAATAGACCGGTTTTATCTCATGCTTCAATTCGAATTAGTAAAAGCAATGTCTCCTTGCATAATTTGGATTCCAAACATTCATGATCTGGATAGGACTGAGTCGAATGACTTATCGCTCGCTATATTAGCGAACTCTCTTTCCAGCGATTCGGAAAAAGGTTCTACTAGAAATAATCTAGTTATTGCTTCTACTAATATTCCAAAAAAAGTAGACCCTGGTTTAATAGCTCCGAATAAATTGAATACATTCATTAAGATACGAAGGCTTCTTATTCCACAACAAAGAAAGCACTTTTTTACTCTTTCATATACTAGGGGATTTCACTTGGAAAAGCAACTATTCGATACTCATAGATTGGGGTCTATAACTCTGGGTTCTAATGTACGAGATCTTGTAGCACTTACTAATGAGGCGCTATCGATTAGTATTATACAAAAGAAATCGATTCTAGACACTAATATAATTAGATCTGCTCTTCATAGACAAACATGGGATTTTAGATCTCAGATAAGAGCGATTCAGGATCATGGGATCCTTTTTTATAAGGTGGGTAGGGCTGTTTCACAAAATCTACTTCTAAGTAATTGCTCTATAGATCCTATATCTATCTATATGAAGAAGAAATCATGTGAGGAGGGGGATTCTTATTTGTACAGATGGTACTACGAACTTGGAACAAGCATGAAGAAATTAACCCTACTTCTTTATCTTTTGAGTTGTTCTGCCGGATTGGTCGCTCAAGACCTTTGGTCTCTACCCGGACCTAATGAAAAAAATGATAGGATCACTTCTTATAGACTCCTTGAAAATGATTCTGATCTAGTTCATGGGCTATTAGAAATAGAAGGTGCTCTGCTGGGACCCTCACAGACAGGAAGTCGGTTTGATAATGATGTAGTTACATTGCTTATTCGGTCCGAACCAAGAAATCCCTTAAAGATGATTCAAAATGGGTCTTCTTCTATGGTTGCGAATAGATTTCTCTATGAAAAATATGAATCGGGGTTCGAAGAAGGGGACGGAGTCTTCGACCCACAAGAGGAGGGTTTATTCAATGACATACTTTGGGCTCCTAGACTGTGGCGCCCTTGGGGCTTTCTCTTTGACGAAGGGTCCAATGAATTGAGATTTCCCTATTGGGAAGGGTCATTTCAGGACAAAAAGATCATTGATGATTCTGATGAGGAGGGTGAGCTTCAAGAGAATGATAATGATTCGCAGTTCTTGGAGGATGGAACCATGCAGGACCAGACACGAGCGATATTTTCCAACGAACAGGGCTTTTTTCGAATAAGCCAATTCATTTGGGACCCCGGAGATCCACTGTTTTTGCTATTCCAAGAGGATCCTTTTGTATCTGTGTTTTCACATCAAGAATTTTCTCCAGATGACGAGATGTCAAGGATACTTTTGACTTCCCAAACCAAAAAAATTTATTGGAAATATCTAAATCAACGCTGGTTTAGGAAGAATATGCAAGAACAAAATTTCAAATTGTTGATTGATCGCGAGAGATGGTTGAGAACCAATAGTTCAGTATCAAATGAATTTTTTCGTTCTAATACTCTATACGAGAGTTATCAATATTTATCAAATCTGTTCCTATCTAACGGAACCCTGTTGGCTCAACTCACAAAGACATTGTTGAGAAAAAAATGGCTTTTCCCAGACGAGATGGTTGTTACTATCTGTTCCAATAACGAACGATTGGTTTAACTGAATAATGAAATAAAAGAGAGACTTTCTTTTTCTTTTCGTCGTCTCAAGTCGATATTAGGGGATCTTTGAATTGAGAAGATCCCCTAATATTGATAATCATATTGCCGTTGACCGAGCCTACTTGTTTTGAAGCAAATAAACAGATCCACGGGGTGATTTGTCCTATTCAGATATTCACGACCAATAAGTACATAATTTTCTTTCTTTTCGGATAGGTCCTGTCCTGAAAGGAGAAAGAAGGTTGGCATGCCAACAGGCGTCTATTATGGAATTCACCCGACCCGAGAGTACAGTACCCATTTTTTTTGAATGTCGAGTGCCAAAGTCATTGAATGGGTAAGTCACCAATCTCCAAAATCGAATATAATGTACTTGATCCGTTGGTTTAGGGGGGTTGCAGGCGGGACGATTTAAAAATGGACTCTCCATTCATTTCATTAGATAGATAAGATCACCAAAACTTCGTGATCTGCTGGCGAACTTATTCCCATTCAATAAGAGATCTCAATATTATGCCTTGAAGAGGACTCGAACCTCCACGCTCTTTAGCACGAGATTTTGAGTCTCGCGTGTCTACCAATTTCACCACCAAGGCATCCTTAAAGTGAATCATATTCTCTGAATATCATATCTATCTTATGGAATATATTACAAATTACAAAAGTGGATTTTTAGAGTCTTTTTATTGATCCTGATGTCATATAGGCCTGAGTATACAATCGGTTCGATTTGAATTAGCCGAAAGCATGGATATCTTCTTCTATCAAAACAAAAGAAAGGGATAATCAAACCTATTTCTCGATTCAATAGAAGCTAAAAAGAGTGATCAGGGGTGATGGAGTGATTAGGGGTGATATAAGGTCACAAAGAATGATAGATATGTAAAAAACATACCCCTCATTTGAATATGAAATTTTATAACTATTCTAATATAAAAATGAGAATAGTTATAAAATTCAATACCCCCTCTGGCCTGTACCTTTCCAGAGCAAACTCCGTATTTTTCAGTATTTTGATCGTGTACTCTTAATAGTTTTTCTACTGTCCCCCAAGCGATCAATTCTATTACTCAGTACAGTCATTTGTGGGCCAAGAGGATCCCTACATTATCCATAAACGTATAGTCGTTTATTTTATCTTGAATAACTGGAATAAGCAACTTGACCCATCAACATCAAAACAAGAAACTGACTTACATCCTTGACTATTTTGATCAAAAAACATCTACATCTACTGTACTGAGTAATTTGATTGATCGCTTGGGGGACAGTAGATGTGATGTGGGCCAAGAGGATCCCCAATTATCCATAAACGTATAGTCGTTTATTTTATCTTGAATAACTGGAATGAGTTCCCCCCGGCCCCTGGGACGGAAGGTTTCGAACCTTCGACTCCGGGCCCAAAACCCGTCGCCTTACCACTCGGCCACGCCCCATTTTAATTCGACACTAATGAAATATTGTTACGATATATTATAACGAGTTTTCTATTGTTAGGCAAATTTTGAAATGAATTTTTTTGATTCGACACTAATCAATCATATTGTTACTTTACAATATACCTTGTTATTCCCTAAATGGAATGAACTTAGAATCATGGAATCGATTCGATCATCAGATTCTAGATTCTAAGTTCATAACCTTAGCCCATTCCCATTTTGGGTGGAACAGATCTACTAATTATTTCATTTCAGTTAGTAAGATAAGAGGTCAACGAAGAAAGAAATTGTAGAAGCTAAAGCTAAAAAAGGGTATCCTGAGCAATTTCAATAATAGGGTTCATTGATATTCCTAGTATAGTAGATGCTATCACACATAGAATCATACTCAATTCGATGGAATTGTTTGATCTTACAGGAGACCTTCTATAATTTCGCACGTGAGGAGTTATTTCTTGGTT